CGTGGGGAGATATTTTTTGTAAATATTGCACTCGTAGTAATAAATATTATCTTTTTATCTTTAATATCTCCCTCGAAAATGATCACAGAAATCAGATCTTTTTTTTTTTAAGGTTATCTTGATCCTACGTTTATTAACATATTTTTTTTTGCTTCGAAAACGAAAAAGACTCCAGTTTTCTTTCTTTCCGGATGGTAAAGATTTCTTAGAACATGGATTTGATTAACACTCCATGTTTGAATTGACACTGAGATACGGATGCAAGTTCTTAACTTTTGAATCAGATCGATTCATATATGATGAATAAAATCTCCAAAGAATTTCTAAAAAGTCCGTGATCGAGGAACTTTCTCTATAGCTATAGAATTTTGGATCGGCTGTAATTGGATCAAAATTTCTTGGTGGCGAGATGAAAGATCTTAAGGATTCCAGATTGGATTTCTTTGGATAAAGAGTCCTTGGAAAAACAAAAGATCCGTAAAACTTATTATAAATTTTTCGATAGAATTTAGATAATTTATACATAAAAGACTTGTACAAATTATCTCTTGTGTTACCCCTTTGTGGAAAATCCTGATCGTGAGGTATTTGTGTGTCAGAGATTCGCAGAGAAAGAGTCAAAAAAAATTGTTTTTTTTTTACCGACGTACAAAGAAGAAATTATTTTGTTGCGAATAAACAATATAATTCTTTTCAATTGGCTGGAATTTTCTACTTCAATGAGATTCGATCTTGTTAAATCATATTCAATATTGCATAAGATATTTTTTCCTTTCCTAATAAACCGATTTCCCAACCACACATTGTCGAACCAAAAATTCGATTCGTGCGGATTCTTCCCCCAACTAACCATCGGATGGATCATGTATACACAACAATAGAAATTCAAGATCTTTGTTATTTCTATCTTTGAATGAGATTTGAATTCCAGCTACGGTTTCATTACAAATCAAGTCCCTATTTTTTATGATCAGGTTTCTCGACCACCAGGAACTCCGAATGATACAGATATACTTTTTCTTTCTTGGAAGAACACAATGAATTTCTTCTCCATCCATAAAAAAACTCCCAGAAAAGGTTTTTCCTTTTGGAAGCGAAACAACCAAGTTATTGGAAGAACAAAAAGATTCTTCCCTGCATTCAACCGAACTAAGAAGCCCCCTCAAATCGAGATTTTTTCTTTCTATTAGATTTTGATTGTGGACACGATAGAGAAAGACTCCTGCTAGAACAAAAATCAAAGTCTTTAAAAAATTCTTTACGACAGCCTGCATTTGGCCGAAATCAATGAGAGTTTTCATGATCCTCCATATTTTTCTTATTTATTTTATATATATACGATAAAAATGAAAAATATTTTCTTTTTATTCGTATTGTATTTATTAAGTAATTTTTTCTCGTATTAACGAATTTTTTATCATAAACGAAATTTTTCTAGTATTGTATTAACGAATTAGCTATTTTAGAAACCTAAAGGTTTGCACTCATTAGAAGATCAGAACAGACAGATAAAAAAGCTGATTCCATTTTATTGCTGCAATGATTAATTGCATATTAATCTCGATTCTGGAAGTAACTATAATAAAAAGAAAATATAAGGCGGCTTTTACTTTTAATATCCATTTTTCGAATTGAATTCAAAAAAAAGTGAAGGAATCACAATCCTTTCAATTCTAAGATATATCTCTGTTCTGTCTTTTTTCATTCATATATTTGATATCAAGAAAAGATTAAGTAATACAAATCGTATCAATTAAGACATATATCATTTTTTTTTCATATTGAAATTTTAGAAATTTGACTTCGTGCTCCGAATGAATGATGGTTTACTCAATACAATATCTCTTCGGCGAAACAGCGGATATCTTGATCGGGGAAGAGAACGGGTCAATCTCATATGACCCAATATGTTTGACAAGTCACACTATATGTCAAGCCAAGCTTTTCGGTTCCAGGACGGCGAAAAGATACTTTTGGTATTCCTATACTCAAAAATTTCAACCAAAAAATGCATATCCTTTATTCACTTAAATAAGGAAAGGTGAAAATCCATGATTTCTTGTCTTCATTCCTTTTTCTTCTATTTGATACATCGATTTTGATACACCGATTTCTTCTCTTTGATTTTGATACATGGAAGGGTTTTTTGATAGAGTAAGACAGAATGGATTCAAAAAAACTGTAACGAAAGGATTGATCATTCGAATAAGTATCCATTTATTCTCCAATAATGCAATCTTCCCCTTGCGTATTGGTACTTATCGGGTATAGAATAGATCTGCTTCTCTTTGTTCTTACGAACAGAGTTGTTCCCTTATTTTTCTTTTCAATGAGATGAAATAAAAATGAACCACAGAATCTACTAAAAAAAAGTTTAGGTACACAATATATCGTCTTCTTAGTTTAATACGTACGAGAAAATCAAGTTTCTATTTCTCTTTGATAAAGGGGTATTTCCATGGGTTTACCTTGGTATCGTGTTCATACTGTCGTATTGAATGATCCCGGTCGACTGCTTTCTGTTTCTATAATGCACACAGCTCTAGTTGCTGGTTGGGCCGGTTCGATGGCTTTATACGAATTAGCTCCTCTGACCCCGTTCTTGATCCAATGTGGAGATTATGATCAGAAATATTATTTCATTAATTGCATCCATGGCTGAATGGTTAAAGCGCCCAACTCATAATTGGCAAATTCGTAGGTTCAATTCCTACTGGATGCACCCTAATAGGAAGGGTCAAAAAGTCTATCGGAATTGGCTCAATGGGATCTTCCATAACGAATTAATTGGTATAGTATATTCATACCCTAACATAGGAAGAGTAAGAACTAGAATTCTGATCGATACTAAAACTCATAGGGAAGAAAATGGATTTATGGATGGAATCAAATATGCAGTAGTTAGAGGAAAAAGTCTTCGCTTATTGGGGAAGAATGAATCTTTAATGAAATACCAAAATCCAGAGGATGTATTTGCGCGATAGGCTCATTTATGGACTTATTGTGAAAATTGTGAGACATCCATTTACAAAAAATATGCACAAAAAAACAAATCTATTTGTCAACATGGTGCATTTCATTTACCAATGGAGAGTTTAGATCGAATCGAATCTTTGATTGATTGATTCGGGTACTTGGGATCCTACGGATGAGAATATAGTTTCTATTGATCCCTATGAGATTCTTAGAAAAAAGAAAGAGAAGAATACATAGAGGAATAGATTTCTATATATAGAAATATATATATATATTATATATATATATATATTTTTTTTAATAAAGGAGAAATTCTCCTAAGATACCGAGAGGAAGGAGAAGTAGATAACCATTTGTTCAACAATGACAAATTATTACACGAGGAAGAACTTGAAGACCTTGTATACATACTTCTAATGTCGAATCAGGATCAACAAAGAAAGAAATCAAGGATTGAGTCGAACTAAGGTAATAGCTATGAATAGTCATCTTCTACCCCGAAAGGGCTAGAAGAATGGCACCTATTATGGGACATACAATGCATTACAGGCGTATGATCATTACGCTTCGACCGGGTTATTCTATTCCACCTCTTCTAGAGATTCTTTATTCTATTCCACCTCTTCTAGAGAAAAGAACTTAAAGAAAAATACTTAATAACACGGCGATACATTTATACAAAACTTCTAGTCGGAGCACACGCAATGGAGCCGTAGAAAGTCAAATGAAATCCAATCCACGAAATAATTTGATCTATGGACGACATCGTTGTAGTAAAGGTCGTAATGCCAGAGGAATTATTACCGTAAGGCATAGAGGGGGGGGTCATAAGCGTCTATACCGTAAAATCGATTTTCGACGGAATCAAAAAGACATATCTGGTAGAATCGTAACCATAGAATACGACCCTAATCGAAATACATACATTTGTCTTATACACTACGAGGATGGTGAGAAGAGATATATTTTACATCCCAGAGGAGCTATAATTGGAGATACCATTTTTTCTGGTAAAGGAGTTCCTATATCAATGGGAAATGCCCTACCTTTGAGTGCGGTTTGAACTATTGATTTACGTAATTGGAAGTAACCAATTAGGTTTACGACAAAACCTAGAAATCGATCACTAATCCATTTGGAGTACCTCTATGGAATAGACCTCAACAGAAAACTGTTGAGTAAGGGCAGCAAGTGATTGAGTTCAGTAGTTTCTCATAGAAAATTATTGACTCTAGAGATATGGTAATATGGAGAAAATTGTTTGAAGCACGCACAGAACTGGAAGCGCCCCTTCTTTCAAAGAGAGGAGGACGGGTTATTCACATTTCATTTGATGGTCAGAGGCGAATTGAAAGCTAAGCAGTGGTAATGAAGATCCCCCGAAGAGATGTCTCCTACGTTACCCGTAATATGTGTAAGTATCGACGTAATTTGATAGAGTCATTCGGTCTGAATGCTACATGAAAAACATAAGCCAGATGACGGAACGGAGAGACCTAGGATGTAGAAGATGATAATATGAATGATTCGGGAGATTAGGATTCCTAAATATCCACTCATGTGATACTTCATTATACGATGAAAAGATCTATTTTTTTCTATATCATCATATACATCTAGAAAGCCGTATGCTTTGGAAGAAGCTTGTACAGTTTGGGAAGGGGTTTTTTTGATAAAAAAGAAGAATCTACTTCAACCGATATGCCTTTAGGCACGTCCATACACAACATAGAATTCACACATGGAAAAGGCGGACAATTAGCTAGAGCAGCAGGTGCTGTAGCGAAACTGATTGCAAAAGAGGGTAAATCGGCCACATTAAGATTACCATCTGGGGAGGTTCGTTTGATATCCCAAAACTGCTTAGCAACAGTCGGACAAGTGGGTAATCTTGGGGTGAACCGAAAAAGTTTGGGTAGAGCTGGATCGAAGTGTTGGCTAGGTAAGCGTCCTGTAGTAAGAGGAGTAGTTATGAACCCTGTGGACCATCCACACGGGGGCGGTGAAGGAAGAGCCCCAATTGGTAGAAAAAAACCCGCAACTCCTTGGGGTTATCCTGCGCTTGGAAGAAGAACTAGGAAAAGGAGAAAATATAGTGATAGTTTGATTCTTCGTCGCCGTAAATAGGAATATTCAAAATCGAATTTTTGGAATTCGAAATAATGTGATGGGCGAACGACGGGAATTGAACCCGCGCATGGTGGATCCACAATCCACTGCCTTGATCCACTTGGCTACATCCGCCCCTTATCTAGCTAAAGAAAGGATTTTCTCTTTTTTCCATTCATCATTATTGTTTTTATTCTGACCTCGATACTTAGATCGAGATATTGGACATAGAATGCCAATCTTTACTATGCAAAAAAAGGAGTAATCAACTGTGATAGGTCAAAACAAAAGATTTGTAGCAAAGAAAAAGAAAAGATATGTAGCAAAGAAAAAGAAAAGATATGTAGCTAAGCATTTATCGGAAAAAACGGAAAAAATAAAAATGGGGCAGGAGAACGAAATCATAAGAACTTGGTCTCGGGCATCTACTATTACACCCTCCATGGTTGGCCGTACAATCGCTATTCATAATGGAAAGGAACATATACCTGTTTATATAACAGAATCTATGATAGGTTACAAATTGGGAGAATTCGTGCCTACCCGTTTTTGGGGGATAGATGCAATAAATGATAACGATAATAAATCTGTAATGAAGAATCAAAAAAAATAGGGATCAAACATAAGGAGAAAGAATCTTATGAAAAATTTTAAAAAGCTAGCGGATAACCCTATGAAAAAGAACTCAAGTTCAAGTAAAGGAGTCCAAGTTTTAGCTCAACATATAGGTATTTCTGTTTCCAAAGCGCGAAGAGTAATTGATCAGATTCGCGGACGTTCCTATGAAGAAACAATTATGATACTAAGTTTCATGCCTTATCAAGCATCTTATCCCATTTTCAAATTAGTTTATTCTGCAGCAAAAAATGCTAATCATAATATGGGTTTAAACGAAGCTGATTTATTCATTAGTAAAGCCGAAGTCAATAGAAGTACTATTAGAAAAAAGGCAAGACCCCGTGCTCAAGGACATAGTTATCCAATAAAAAGAAGCACATGTCTTATAAAAGTCGTACTCAAGGAAAAACCGAAATCTTTATTAAATCAATCTAAAATTTAGATTCCTTTTCATTTAAAAAGATATGGATGAAAAAAAGAAAATAGAGAATTATGGGACAAAAAACAAATCCACTTTGTTTCAGACTTGGTACAACCCATAGTCATCATTCTGTTTGGTTTGAAGAACCAAAAAATTATTCTACGAGTATACAAGAAGATCAAAAAATACGAAATTTTTTCAAGAATTATGTACAATATAGAATCAAAAAAGGTTTACAAATTGGTACCAAGAAATATTTAGAAAAATTAAAAAAAATAGAGCAAAAGAATAAAAAACAAAAAAGTAAAAAAAAGAGAATATCTTTACCTCCCTTACCTCCCTTAGGCTTTGAAGGAATTATACGTATAGAAATTGAAAAACAAGGATTTAGAACACAAAAAACATTTATACGAGTCATCATCTATAGCGGATTCGTACCAAAATTCTTATTAAAAGGGAAATGTTTGGCAAAATTCAAGAAAAATGTAAAAAAACAAGAATTCTTTTCTATATACCCCAGATTAATTCGTATTCAACTCAAAAGAGCTGAACAATTATATAGCCAACCTAATCTTCTTGCAGAATTTATAACCTTACAATTAAAAAATAGAGTCCCCTTTAGAAAGACAATGCAACAAGCTATTGATTTAGCTAAAGAAACAGATACAAAAGGAATAAAACTTCAACTCGCAGGCCGTATCGACGGAAAAGAGATCGCACGTAAAGAAGGTAAAAGAAAGGGTAAACTTCCCCTACAAATAATTTGTGCCAAAATAGATTATTGTTCTCATACAATTCAAACTATCAATGGAGTTTTAGGCTTAAAAATTTGGATATTTAGAAAGTAGAGCAAAGTAGAAAAAAATGACTTTGTCTTTCTATATTTATAGCAAATAGCAACTAGAACTATTTTTTTAAAACGCATAAGCCGACCCAGTTTACGAATTTATTCGAAATATCAACGAATTCCTAAGATTCTAGGTGGAATAGGAATTGTAATTCTGTCTACTTCTCAGGGTATAATGACAGATCGAGAAGCTCGACTTCAAAGAATTGGAGGAGAGATTTTGTGTTATATATGGTAATCCTCAAAAAAATAGAAAAAAAAGCTGTCAATAAAAAAAAATAATAATAATTTTGTATTTTAGAAATAATTATAATTATTTTTACGTTATTTAGCAGTTAAGTCTATTAATCCATATAATCGAGGAAAAAGATATGAAAGAGAAAAGAAAAACCAACATAGATATCAATAAAAAAGAGCAATTTCTTTATGAAGGAATAATTGTGGAACCGATCAAAGATATCTTTTTTTTTATCTTAAAAATCAAACCGTTGTGAGTTATCTAAATGAAAGAGAGCAATTTCTTTCTAAAGGACTTGTAACCCATCAAAGATATCATGTTCCACGTACGTCTGCATCATAATAGTCAAATCGTTGTGGGTTTTCGATCTTTCAATATGCGCCGTAATCGTATACGTGTGTTACTAGGGGATAGAGTCAAGATACAAATAAGTGAATTTGATTCACAAAGAGGGAAAATTTCTTATCGATTTCCCCAAGATAGAAAAAAAAAAGACAAATTCTTTGATTGATTCTATTAGAGAAAAACGAGGAATTCGAATTAGTTAGGGTTAAATCAAAATTGAATTGACTCTTTTAGTATAATTGCTATGCTTAGTGTGTGATTCGTTAGTTTTTTTTTCTTTCAAAGTTAGAATTGAAAAAATCAACTAATCCTTACTAAAAACTTATTTCATAATAAAAAAAAACTAAAAACCAACCTATTGCTTCGTATTATCAAGATCCTAAGAAACAGTCACTATATGAATAAATCATATATTTGTAGCAACTGAAATCTCATCTTTTTTCTCTAATTCATAGAGAAAAAAGAGGATTATCCAGTGTTTAGTAAAAAAAAAAGGATTTTTAGAAAAGGAGGGGTGATAGAAAGAAAGAACAAGATATCAATGCTATATGATCCCAATATGTATGGTCTATAAATCATGTGATAAAAGAAAAAGCAGTGTCACAAAGCATCAATAATCAAATATTCAATTCAAAAATACATAAAAAAGAGAAATTTTAATAAAAAAGAATAAAGAGTCCTGAGTTAAGAAAACTAAGGAAATTGACTCAACAACAAATTTTGTTGGAAGCTCCATTGCAGAGTTTAGACCTAACCATGAATAGAGAAGCTATGGGAACGACAGAACCTGTGACTATGTAGAATTCTATTCAAAAAAATTCTAAAAATTCATTAGGTGGGATGGCGGAACAAACTAAGAAAAAATTGAATTATTTATTCTGAAAGTCATGAATTGAACCTACGAATGAAAGAAAAAAATGAAAAAGAAAACAGTAAATATTCGCCCGCGGAATACCTAATTTATTTACGAAAAATAATTTTGACATTATTCAATAGAAATCAGGAAAGAAAAGATTCTTTATAAAAGAAAGAAGCATCATATTCTCTATTCAAATTTCAATATGCACAAAAGAACACACATCTCTGCCTTAATTTATCCTATATAGAAATAGATTAATTCCTTTTTTTTTTTTTTTTTAAATCGAATTTA